TACACTTAGATTTATTGGATTTGTTGCTAAAATATCGGTATTAAATCCGAAACTCCCGGCGGATGGCCAGTGACCCAAGGAAACGAAAGAATCGGTTACTTTTTTCATATGATCTCCTCTTATAAATAGGACTAAACAGACTTCTTTTTGTATTACTTCGCCCTCTTTTATTTGATTAAATTTCTTATTTCACTTCTCAATTCAATAGATTAAATTATTATTTTTGTATTTTAATATATCAATAAAAGCCCCCAAAAAATATTTAATTATAATTAGGTCCCTCAACCCAGAGATCATATCAGTTGCAATATATCTCGTTTGTTCCAACGCTTCCTAAAGGGGTTTCATTAGACTGAGAACGGGAAGGAAGAAAACGAGTGGATCCGCTAATTCCTGATCCTCAAATTAGTCCTTCCCACGGGGTATTATCTCAGAATTAAGTTAAAGTTATTGTAGATGAAATCTTCATATAATTCGAAAAACCAAGTGGCTAATTCTAATAAAATAAGAAAGACAAAAAAAACAAAGACTTTTAAATTTCGAGGATTAAACAAATGGATTTGCAAATAAAAGCGCTAATGCCACGACCAGTCCATAAATTGTTAAAGCTTCCATAAAAGCCAGACTAAGCAATAAAGTACCTCGTATTTTACCCTCTGCCTCTGGTTGTCTCGCAATACCTTCTACGGCTTGTCCCGCAGCAGTACCTTGACCAACCCCAGGTCCAATAGAAGCCAGCCCTACAGCCAATCCAGCAGCAATAACGGAAGCGGCAGAAATCAGTGGATTCATGGTAAGCTCCTCGCATAAAAATAAAGAAATGGTTAATGATACAAGCAACCAATGAATTCTTTTATTATTCTCCATTCAGTCGAAATAACTATGAACTAACAATTTTTAGTAATGAGATTTTTGAATGAGAAGAACTGCTTCGATCTCGGGTTTTTAGGTCCTATCCACGGAGTCCTTATCAATCCAGAATCAATCCAGAATCAATCCACACAATCAACCCATAAGGACCTAGTTCTTGCATTTCATTATTTTCCGAACCATTCTTTCAATTCTGCAGTTTTTCTCTTCTATATGCTTGATTTCATCTGTTTATTCATTTGTCCCAGACAAACTGAGAGGGCTTCTATTGTAATTCCTATCTAAATTCACAGTAGAGTAGCAAAGTAAATACGATATATGAATAGTTCATATATAACTAGTAAATATCTACTATCACATATACATGGCTTTCTTCCATAACGTAAACCAAAAATTCACATCTTATATGCAACCCGATTATAGATATAGAATCATTCTTTGAAACATACATAAGGATTGGCTTATAAGCATTAAATTAAATAAATTACATATACCCAATGGGACCCACCCCTACCCCATTTTGGAAAAATCGTATTTGTAAATTTACGGCTTTCCTTTTCATTATGGTTATCCCGTATTAATGAAAGTATAAAGAAAAATGAATTAATTTATTAATTGGAATCCTTACATATAAATTAAATGAGATCCATATCCATATTTGAGATCTAATTGCGTCCAATTAATTTGAATTTTGATCAATCGTTAAATTGAAAAAAAAATGAAATAGGAATAATTCCATAGAACTTTTTTTAGTCCACACTGGAACCAGATAACAGAACAATTGTTATTCAAATTATGTATGAATCATAAAAAATAGTGTGATTGACTCTGAACAAATACAAAGGGAGTATGGCATAAATGGGTCAAACAGAAATCTTAGGAAAGGATATTCTTTAAAGAATAGCTTATACAAGATGCCCATCCATTGCGTTGGTATCAAAAAAGCATATTTTGAAAAATAGTCAATGATGACCCTCCATGGATTCCCCTATATAAGCCGCGGCTAAAGTTGCAAAAATAAGAGCTTGAATACCACTTGTAAATAATCCAAGGAACATGACAGGTATAGGAACTACTGAAGGTACTAAAGAAACAAGAACAACAACTACTAATTCATCAGCCAATATATTACCAAAAAGTCGAAAACTAAGTGATAAGGGTTTTGTGAAATCTTCTAGGATGTTAATTGGTAAAAGTATTGGAGTTGGTTGAATATATTTACCGAAATAACCCAATCCTTTTTTTGTAAGACCCGCATAGAAATATGCTACTGACGTAGGTAAAGCTAAAGCAACAGTAGTATTTATATCATTCGTGGGTGCGGCCAACTCCCCATGAGGTAATTGTATGATTTTCCAAGGTAAAAGAGCCCCTGACCAGTTGGAAACAAAAATAAATAAGAACATGGTTCCAATAAAAGGAACCCAAGGACCATACTCTTCTCCAATTTGGGTTTTGCTCAAATCTCGAATGAATTCGAGGACATATTCAAAAAAATTCTGACCATCGGTCGGAATGGTTTGTGGATTGCGAACAGCTATAATAGCGGAACCTAATAAGATAGCAATTACGAACCAAGAAGTAATAAGTACTTGGGCATGGACTTGGAACCCCCCTATTTGCCAATAGAAATGTTGGCCTACTTCTACACCGGATATATCATATAACCCCTTTAGCGTGTTGATGGAACATGGTAGAACATTCATATTGCCCTCTGATAGAAATAGAACTTAAAAAGGAATTATTTTGATTCAACCCTCTCTTTATCGATTCACCTACTTGAATTTCTTTTTTTTATTTCAGATACCGAGTAATTACAAAATATACGCAGCAATTTGGATCTCTTTTTCAATATTCAGGATATAGTAAAGTAACCGATTCCATAAATTTATGGAATTCACGAAGTAATTGACTTATCTTATTATTAATCAACGATTTCTTATATAGCTAGAACGACCCTCACAAATTGCGGATACTAGTTTAGTAAGAATTAATCGGATTGAAGCTATAGCGTCATCATTGGCTGGAATCGAAATATCTGCAAGATCCGGGTCACAATTTGTATCGATTAAACAAATTGTTGGAATTCCCAAAGTAATACACTCTCGAAGAGCCGTATATTCTTCTTGCTGATCAACGATGATTACAATATCAGGCAACCCCGTCATATATTTGATGCCGCCTAGATATGTTTGCAAGTGAGATAATTGTCTCTTGAGCATTGCTGCATCTCGTTTCGGAAGATGGTTTAGTCTTCTCATCTTTTGCTCTGCTCTCAAGTCCCTGAACTTATGAAGTCTTGTTTCTGTAGTGGACCAATTCGTTGACATACCACCGAGCCATTTTTTATTAACATAATGACACCGAGCCCTTACTGCAGCCGATGCTACTGAATCAGCTGCTTTATTTTTTGTACCAACGATTAAAAATTGTTTTCCTCGACTTGCTGCATCAAAAACTAAATCACAAGCTTCTGATAAAAAACGAGCAGTTCTAGTAAGATTTATAATATGAATACCCTTACGCTTTGCAGAGATATAAGGTGCCATTCTAGGATTCCACTTTCTAGTACCATGACCAAAATGAACTCCCGCTTCCAGCATCTCTTCCAAATTGATGTTCCAATACTTTCTTGTCATTTCTCCCCACATTTCCTCTTTTTTAGACGAGGTACCTGATGAAATCAAAAATTGTTCCGATGGAACCTTTATACCGGAGATTGCGCGGTGATACACGGCCCAAGCTATGAATTCCTTCCTATTCGTTATTTTTTTGATTAAAAAAAAATTAACACATTACATTGTTTTTTTAACAACCAAAAACCGAGTTTAATTAAATGAAAAGGATGAATCCATTCTTAGGAATCAATCAGTAAACCCTGTAAATGATTGTTTTGTAAATGATTGTTCTGATGTATCGGGGAAATTCCTGGGGATGCAAGAATCAAACAATTCTTTGTGGTGGAACAAAATATCTCTCATGCCTCCCTCGAATAGATTCTTATTTTCGATTTCCAAAGAAACATTGCTTAAACGGTGCACTAATCCCTTGAATCCAGTACCAACGGGTATCATACCCCCCAGAACAACATTCTCTTTCAGGCCTTTCAACCAATCGATACGACCTCGTAGAGCGGCTTTTGCTAAAACTCTAGCAGTTTCTTGAAAACTCGCTTCAGATATGAAACTTTGAGTATTCAGAGATGCCCTCGTTATTCCTAATAAGACCGCTCGGTAACAGATCGCTTCTTCCAAAGCGCGCCCCGTTCGTTCCGCCCTCAACAATCCAATTAATTCACCGGGTGAAAAAACATTAGACATTCCATCTTCTGAAACCAACACTTTGGATGTTATTTGACGTACAATAATTTCTATATGCCTATTATGTATCTGCACGCCCTGCGAGCGATAAACCTTTTGAATCTTATTAACCAAAGATATACGACTTTGTGCTATAGTTAGCTCAGCGCCAATCAAGAATCCCCAAGGAATCCCAAGAATTCTTGTTATACGTTCGTTCCAACCTTCAACCCGTTTTTCTAAGTTCATTGATATTGAATCAATCGAACGAACTTCTAACACCTGTTCTACTTTTGGAAGACCTTGCGTTATATCACCCGATCTCGATTTTTCATATATAAATGTAACTAATGTATCTCCTTCGTAAAGGATTTCCCCATAATGGCCATGAACGGTTGCTCCTGGAGTAGCCAAATAGGGCTTTGCAGATCTTATTACTAAAGAGTCAACATCAACAATTAGAACCTGCCCCGATTTTAGATGTGGTCCAGATTTCGATATACATACATTTTCACAAAAAAACTGTCCAAGGTTAATTATTGTCGACGTTTCTTCACAATAATCGTGATGGAGAAAATACCAATTCCAATTGAATGGATTCAAAATCATGTTAATGGATGGGTCGGGGTTATAAATTAGCCCATTTTCATCTATTAAATAATATTTAAGTACTGGGGAAGTCCGTTTTAAATTGTCAAGCAGCGAATGCTTTTTTACCAAGATTTGATTATGAGTTATTAAATAGTAAAATGAAAAAAAATTTGTAATTTTAGGGACAATTCCTAAAGGGCCCAATAAATTACGAATTGGGGGTAGCAGATCCCTTTTATT